TCTATAATTATACAAATATGTTCATAGAAAAAGAATCAAGAGCCCCGAGCCAATAAATACTGAGAGGATTGACTCAAGAACAAATAAAATTTCATTAGGGGCTCCGTTGTAGAAGTCAGACCTAACCATTAATCGAGAAGCGATGGGAACGATAGAACCTGTGAATACATAAGATTCTATTGAAAACGAATTTTAATGATTCATTGGGTAGGATGGCGGAACGAACCAAAAACCAATTCATTTATTCTGAAAGGTCATGTCATCGACTAATCCTACAACTGAATATTGAAAGAGTAAATATCCGCCCGCGAAAATTGTGATTTTATTGGATTTCTAAATTTTAGCCGATCCGGTATGATAATAAAAAGCAAAACAAAATAAAGATTCATTATAACCTTATAAAAAAATAACTTTATCTATACATCTATACTATTATCTCTAAATGTATCTCTAAATAAAAATTATCTATAAATCGAATCCATGTTTAGTTATATATCAAAACAAGATATACAAATTTCTAATAGATTAGATGAAATTTCAAAAAATCTCATGAGTCAATATATTATTAATTAAAATATAAAATACATAGATATAAATACATAGATATTCTTTTTTAATCGTTTCAGGCGCGAGGAGCTGGATGAGAAGAAACTCTCATGTCCAGTTCTGTAGTAGAGATGGAATTGATAAACAACCATCAACTATAACCCCAAAAGAACCAGATTCCGTAAACACCATAGAGGAAGAATGAAAGGAATATCTTATCGAGGTAATCGTATTTGCTTCGGTAGATATGCTCTTCAAGCGCTTGAACCCGCTTGGATCACATCTCGACAAATAGAAGCAGGTCGACGAGCAATGACACGAAATGCCCGCCGCGGTGGGAAAATATGGGTACGTATATTTCCAGACAAACCAGTTACAGTAAGACCTACAGAAACCCGTATGGGTTCGGGGAAAGGATCTCCCGAATATTGGGTAGCTGTCGTTAAACCCGGTAGAATACTTTATGAAATGAGCGGAGTAGCAGAAAATATAGCCAGAAGGGCTATTTCAATAGCAGCATCAAAAATGCCTATACGAACTCAATTCATTATTTCGGTATAGGAATGTAGAACCAAAAGAAAAGGTTTTTTAGATGAAAAAAAAAAAAAAACAATTGCAGGTTTCCTTTTTTGTTTTGAACAAACAACATTTCTTTTTTTTTACTTCGCCCTTTGTGTTGATTGAAAAAACAGATAAAAAATGATTCAACCCCAAAGCCATTTGAATGTAGCGGATAACAGCGGAGCCCGAGAATTAATGTGTATTCGAATCATAGGAGCTAGTAATCGACGATATGCTCATATTGGTGACGTTATTGTTGCTGTAATCAAGGAAGCAGTACCAAATACCCCTCTAGAACGATCAGAAGTGATCAGAGCAGTAATTGTACGTACTTGTAAAGAACTCAAACGTGAGAACGGTATGATAATACGATATGATGACAACGCTGCGGTTGTTATTGATCAAGAAGGAAATCCAAAAGGAACTCGAATTTTTGGCGCGATCGCCCGAGAATTAAGACAGTTAAATTTCACTAAAATAGTTTCATTAGCACCCGAAGTATTATAAGAAGAGATCATAACATAATTAATATAGTTATAGTATTTAACTGAGTATTTAACTGAAATCGATTAAGATTATTTAGGAAATTGAGATTTATTATTAATTTATTAATTTATTATTAGTAGTAGATTGGTTGTGTCTCACGTATATGCCTTTAAGAATTCATAACTACAAAATAAAGAAAAAAAGAAAAAGAGCATGTTAATTATATCAAAATTCGAGTACAACAATAATCTGAGTTTATCATGAATAAAGACACTATTGCTGACATAATAACCTCTATACGAAATGCTGACATGAATAAAAAAAGAACAGTTCGAATACCATCTACTAACATTACTGAAAACATTGTTAAAATCCTTTTACGCGAAGGTTTTATTGAAAACATGCGGAAACATCAGGAAAACAACAAAGATTTTTTGGTTTTAACCCTACGACATAGAAGGAATAGGAAAGGACCATATAAAACTGTTTTAAATTTAAAACGGATCAGTCGACCCGGTCTACGAATATATTCAAACTATCAACGAATTCCTAGAATTTTAGGCGGAATAGGGATTGTAATTCTTTCTACTTCTCGGGGTATAATGACAGACAAGGAGGCTCGACTAGAAGGAATTGGTGGAGAAATTTTGTGTTATATATGGTAATCCTTCGGATATGCGAATTATATGCGGAACTTTCATATTTGTGAAAAAACAAAGAGAGAGAGCGGTTTTCTAATATCACCCCTCCCTTATTAGTTGATACCTCAAGGAGTTTGATCCAGAATGAAAGAAAAAAGGATTCATGAAGGTTGAATTACTGAATGACTGCCCGATGGTATATTCTGAATTCGTTTAGATAATGAAAATCTTATTCTAGGTTATGTTTCAGGAACAATTATACGTAG